CGTAATAATAGAGTTTCCTTGTTAATTTTTTGTATAGAAATTTAATTATTAAATTTATTTACTAAATATATTTATTTATTAAAATTTTATTTATAATATTTATTTATTAAATTTTTTTATTTTAATATATAAAGTTTTATTTTGGCTTTAAAGTTTATTATCAGTTTAATTTATATGTAAATTTTTGTGAGAATTTTTATTTATTTTAATAGTAAATAATTTTTTTGTTAGTCGCAGTAATTAATATTATTAATTAAGGAAACTTAGAAATAGTAATATTGAAGAGTATTGGCTAAATTTGTGCCAGCAGCCGCGGTTATACGAATAATGCAAATAAATTTTTTTAGTTTGAGTTAAATTGATTATTTATGAAATAAAAATAAATTTATTAGGTGAAATTTTAAATTTATAATAATTTTGAATAAAATAATTAAAGCTTGGAAATTTTATTAATAAACTAGGATTAGATACCCTATTATTTAAAATGTATCTTTAAAAACTAAGGTAGTAGTAGTTATGTTCTTGAAACTTAAAAAATTTGGCGGTATTTTAGTCTATTCAGAGGAACCTGTCTTGTAATCGATAATCCACGATGGACCTTACTTAAGTTTGTAATCAGTTTATATACCGTCGTTATTAGAATATTTTATAAGAAAGTTAATTTTCAAGATTTTTTAAAAGAAAATATATCAGATCAAGGTGTAGCTTATATTTAAGTATTGATGGGTTACAATAAAATTATTTAAATGAATATAAATTTGAAAAATTTATTGAAAGTGGATTTGATAGTAAAATTATAGAGATTAATAATTTGATTTTAGCTCTAAAATATGCACACATCGCCCGTCACTCTTATTACTAAGGTAAGATAAGTCGTAACATAGTAGATGTACTGGAAAGTGTACCTAGAATGCAATTTAAAGCTTATTCAGTAAAGCATTTCATTTACATTGAAAAGATTTTTGTGCAAATCAATATAAATTGATTATATTTTATTTATTAATTGATTTTTTTTTTATTATAAATTATTAAAAATAATTATTATATGATTTGTTTGAGTATTTTATAAAGAAAAAATAATTTTAATTATAGTTAAATAGTATTGTGAAAGAAAATTGAAATAATTTGAAAAATTAATATATTAAAAGAAAATTTAATTTATTGTACCTTGTGTATCAGGGTTTATTAATTAAAAATTATTTAGTATAATTTTCTCGATTTTAAAAGAGTTAATATATTATAAAAGTTAATGTGACAAAATTATTTTATATAATATATTAGAAATGAAATGTTATTCGTTTTTAAAGGTATCTAGTTCTTTAAGAAATAAATTTAATTTAGAAATATTATATCATTTAGTTAAATAAATTAACTAAATAATTATTTTATTTTAATATTTTATGGGATAAGCTATGAAATAAATTATTAAAAATTATTAAATAATTTAATAAATATAAGCTTAGAAATAGCTATTATTAATGAAATTGTTATAATTTATTTTATAATATTTATTATTTATTAAATTTTAATTATGTATTAAAGTATTTATTTTAATTTTAAAAATAAAAAAATAATGATAAAATTAGTATATTATATTGTATAAATATTATTAATTGAAAAGTTTTTATAAAGAACTCGGCAAAAATAATGTTCGCCTGTTTAACAAAAACATGTCTTTTTGAATTTTTTTTAAAGTCTAGCCTGCCCACTGAATAATTTAAATGGCCGCAGTATACTAACTGTGCAAAGGTAGCATAATCATTAGTCTTTTAATTGAAGGCTGGTATGAATGGTTGGACGAGATATTAACTGTTTCATAAAAATTTATAATAGAATTTTATTTTTTAGTCAAAAAGCTAAAATATAATTAAAAGACGAGAAGACCCTATAAATCTTTATATATATAGATTATTAGAATTTTGTAGATTTTTTTTATTATAATAGTTAATTATATTTTATTGGGGTGATATTAAAATTTAATAAACTTTTAATTTTATAAGTCATTAATTTATGAATAATTGATCCGTTAATAGCGATTAAAAAAATAAGTTACTTTAGGGATAACAGCGTAATTTTTTTGGAGAGTTCATATCGATAAAAAAGATTGCGACCTCGATGTTGGATTAAGATATAATTTTAGGTGTAGCCGCTTAAATTTTAAGTCTGTTCGACTTTTAAATTCTTACATGATCTGAGTTCAAACCGGCGTAAGCCAGGTTGGTTTCTATCTTTAAAAAATTAAAATATTTCAGTACGAAAGGACCTAATATTTAATAAATAATTATTTTTATATTGAATATAATTAATTTATACTATTTTGGCAGATTAGTGCAATAAATTTAGAATTTATTTATGTGATTTTTATCACAAATAGTACTTGTTTTTTATAGAAAATTTATTATTTATTGTTGGTAGTTTGTTGTTAATTATTTTTGTATTAGTAAGAGTTGCTTTTTTAACTCTTTTAGAGCGTAAAGTTTTAGGATATATTCAAATTCGTAAGGGTCCTAATAAGGTTGGAATTGCTGGTATTCCTCAGCCTTTTTGTGATGCAATCAAATTATTTACTAAGGAACAGACTTATCCTTTATTATCAAATTATATTTCATATTATTTTTCTCCTATTTTTTCTTTATTTCTTTCTTTATTGGTTTGAATATGTATACCTTTATTTGTAAAACTTTTTTCTTTTAATTTAGGATTGTTATTTTTTTTGTGTTGTACAAGATTAGGAGTATATACTGTAATAATTGCTGGATGATCTTCTAATTCTAATTATGCTTTATTAGGAGGATTACGGGCAGTTGCTCAAACTATTTCGTATGAAGTTAGATTAGCTTTAGTTTTATTAAGTTTTGTTTTTTTGATTGGTGGTTATAATATATTAATATTTTATAAATATCAATTATTTATTTGATTTTTATTTATTATATTTCCAATGGCTTTAGTTTGGTTTAGAATTTCTTTAGCGGAAACAAATCGAACTCCTTTTGATTTTGCGGAAGGGGAATCTGAATTAGTTTCTGGATTTAATGTAGAATATAGAAGAGGAGGGTTTGCTTTAATTTTTTTAGCAGAATATGCAAGAATTTTATTTATGAGAATATTATTTTGTGTAATATTTTTAGGTAGAGATGTATTTTCTTTATTATTTTATATTAAGTTGACTTTTGTTTCTTTTATATTTATTTGAGTACGAGGAACTTTACCTCGATTTCGATATGATAAATTAATGTATTTAGCTTGAAAGAGATTTTTACCTTTTTCATTAAATTTTTTGTTATTTTTTGTAGGATTTAAGGTTTTTTTAATTTATTTAATTTAAATATTTATTTTTAGTAAAGTTAATAGAAAATTTAATTTCTATCTTATGTTTTCAAAACATATGCTTATTTCAAGCTCATTAACTAGTTTAATAGATTATCTCATCATTTGATAATTAATGGATTAAATATGAAGTAAGAGAAATATACTACTGTTAAAATTTGTCCAATTAAAACATAAGGTTCTTCAACTGGTCGAGCTCCAATTCATGTTAATAAAATTACAGTTACTGTTATTAATCAAAATAAAATTTGGTTAATTGGATAAAATTGAATTCCTCGGAATTTACTTAGATGATAAAATGGAAGAATAGCTAAAATGGCAATAGATAAAACAAGAGCAATTACTCCTCCTAATTTATTAGGAATTGAACGTAAAATTGCGTATGCAAATAAAAAATATCATTCAGGTTGAATATGTACAGGTGTAACTAAAGGATTGGCTGGAATAAAATTATCCGGGTCTCCTAATAAATAAGGATTAATTAGAACTAATAAAATTAAAATTATAGTTATTATTACGAATCCTACAATATCCTTAAATGTAAAATATGGATGGAATGGAATTTTATCAATATTTGAGTTTAATCCTATAGGGTTATTAGAACCTGTTTCATGAAGAAATAAAATATGAATTATTGTTATTGCAAGAACAATGAAGGGTAAAATAAAATGAAAAGTGAAAAATCGTGTAAGAGTAGCATTATCAACTGCAAATCCTCCTCACACTCATTGTACTAAATCGATTCCTAGATAAGGAATAGCTGAGAGTAAATTAGTAATTACTGTAGCTCCTCAAAAAGATATTTGTCCTCATGGTAATACATATCCTATAAAAGCAGTTCCTATTACTAGAAATAAAATAATTACTCCGACTAATCAAGTAGGAGTAAATAAATATGATCCATAATAAATTCCTCGTCCTACATGTAAGTAAATACAAATAAAGAAGAATGATGCACCATTAGCATGTATAGTTCGTAGTAATCATCCATAATTTACATCTCGACAAATATGATTAACTCTATTAAAGGCTAAGTTAATGTCTGCTGTATAATGTATAGCTAAGAATAATCCAGTAAGAATTTGAATCATTAAACATAAAAATAAAAGAGATCCAAAATTTCATCAAGCAGAAATATTAATAGGTGCTGGTAAATCTACTAGAGCTCCATTTGCAATTCTAAGAATAGGGTGTTTAACTCGTAAAGGTTTGTTCATTAGTTAAATATAGGTCGTAAAGGTCCCTTAAATAATTTAGTAATTTTAATTACAGCAATTAATGTAATTAATAAATAATTTATTAATATAATAGTTAATAAATTAGTTGGATAATTATATAATTTTACAAGAGATATAGAATTTTCTATAATATATGAATCTATATTGAATACTGATTTAATTTCTATATTTGTGTATTGTGTTAGAATATTTTTGTCAATTAAAATTAAAATGGAAATTCTCAATAAAAATATAATAATTGTTGTTATTATTAGTTTAATTGAGAATGAAAATATTTCATTAGAAGCTAATGATGTTACATAAATAAATAGAACTAATATTCCTCCTAAAAATACTAAGAATAAGATGTAAGAAAATCAGAATGTTTTAGTTATTAATCCTGATGTAAGACAGATTAATGTTGTTTGAATTAATAAAGTTAATCCTATAGCTAAGGGGTGTTTTATATTAAAAAAAATAAAATTAAAAATAAGTAATAATGTTATTAAAATTCATTGTATAATATCAAGAGGTAGTTTAATTAAAATATTAATTTTGGGGATTAATGATAAAGAAATTTCTTTTCTCTTGAAGTTTTAAAAGAATATTCCTTATTTTTGATTTACAAGACCAATGTTTTTATTAAACTATTAAAACTAATGTTAACAATTTTAAATTGAATTTTATCGAGTATTTTATTTATTATAGGGGTATTTACTTTTGTTTCTAATCGTAAGCACTTATTATCTATATTATTAAGATTGGAATATATTGTTTTAAGATTATTTTTATTATTATTTATTTATTTAAATATACTTAATTTTGAATTTTTTTTTAGAATAATATTTTTAACTTTTAGTGTTTGTGAAGGAGCATTGGGTCTTTCTATTTTGGTTAGAATAATTCGTACTCACGGTAATGATTATTTTCAAAGATTTAATATTTTGCAATGTTAAAAATTATTATTTTTATTTTATTTTTATTTCCATTATGTTTAATACATAATACTTATTGAATGGTTCAAAGTTTATTATTTTTATTAAGATTTATTTTTATTATAATAAATATATATAGAAATTATTTTATGTCTGTTTCTTATTTTTTGGGATGTGATATAATTTCTTATGGATTAATTTTATTAAGTTTATGGATTGTTTCTTTAATACTTATGGCTAGAGAATCTGTTTATAAATATAATAATTATGTAAATTTATTTTTGGTTAATATTGTTTTATTGTTGATTTTATTAGTATTAACTTTTAGAAGTATAAGATTGTTTATATTTTATTTATTTTTTGAAAGAAGCTTAATTCCTACGTTATTTCTTATTTTAGGTTGGGGTTATCAACCTGAGCGTTTACAGGCTGGTGTATATTTATTATTTTATACATTATTAGTTTCTTTACCTATATTAGTTGGAATTTTTTATGTTTATAAGGTTGCAGGTACAATAAATTTTTATTTATTAAATAATTATATATTTGAATTGGAAATTTTATATTTTTCATTAGTTATAGCTTTTTTAGTCAAGATACCAATATTTTTAGTTCATTTATGACTTCCTAAGGCTCATGTAGAAGCTCCTGTTTCAGGGTCAATAATTTTAGCTGGAATTATATTAAAGTTAGGAGGATACGGATTATTACGAGTTTTATCTTTTTTACAATTAATAGGATTGAAATTTAATTATATTTGAATTAGAATTAGATTAGTAGGTGGAGTATTAGTCAGTTTAATTTGTTTACGTCAAACAGATTTAAAGGCTTTAATTGCTTATTCATCAGTTGCACATATAGGAATTGTTTTAGCTGGATTAATAACAATAACTTATTCTGGTATTTGTGGTTCTTATACTTTAATGATTGCTCATGGATTATGTTCTTCTGGATTATTTTGTTTAGCAAATATTTCTTATGAACGGTTAGGAAGTCGTAGATTATTAATTAATAAGGGGTTATTAAATTTTATACCTTCTATAGCTTTATGATGATTTTTATTAAGATCTGCTAATATAGCAGCTCCTCCTACATTAAATTTATTAGGGGAAATTTCTTTAATTAATAGAATTGTTAGTTGATCTTGAGTTACTATATTAATATTATCTTTATTATCTTTTTTTAGAGCTGCTTATACTCTGTATTTATATGCTTATAGACAACACGGAAAAATTTTTTCAGGATCATATTCATTTAGTGGTGGTTCTATTCGGGAATTTTTACTTTTATTTTTACATTGATTTCCTTTAAATTTATTAATTTTGAGGGGAGATATATGTATATTGTGATTATGTTTAAATAGTTTAAATAAAATATTGATTTGTGGTGTCATTGATGAGAGTTATTCTCTTTAAACCATGAAATATTTATCAATTTGTACAATTAGATTTATTAGATTATTTTTTTTTAGATTATCTAGTTTTTTATTAGGTATTATTTTTATTATAAATGATTATAGAATTTTTATTGAATGGGAAGTAGTGTCTTTTAATTCATTAAATATTGTAATAACTTTGTTATTTGATTGAATAAGTTTAATTTTTATATCTTTTGTATTAATAATTTCTTCTTTAGTAATTTTTTATAGAAAAGAGTATATAAGTAGTGATTATAAGATTAATCGTTTTATTATATTAGTATTAATATTTGTTAGTTCAATAATGTTATTAATTATTAGTCCTAATTTAATTAGAATTTTATTAGGATGGGATGGTTTAGGTCTTGTTTCTTATTGTTTAGTAATTTATTTTCAAAATGTTAAATCTTATAATGCTGGGATATTAACTGCGTTATCAAATCGAATTGGAGATGTAGCATTATTATTGGCGATTGCTTGAATATTAAATTACGGAAGATGAAATTATGTATTTTATTTAGAAGTTATAAAAAGTGATTTAGAAATATTAATTATTGGAAGATTAGTTATATTAGCCGCAATAACTAAAAGTGCTCAAATTCCTTTTTCTTCTTGGTTACCTGCTGCAATAGCTGCTCCTACTCCTGTTTCTGCTTTAGTTCATTCTTCTACTTTGGTAACAGCAGGGGTTTATTTATTAATTCGATTTAATATTGTTTTAAGAAGATCTTGTATAGGAAATTTATTATTATTAATTTCTGGATTAACTATATTTATAGCAGGATTAGGGGCTAATTATGAATTTGATTTAAAGAAGATTATTGCTTTATCTACTTTAAGTCAGTTAGGATTAATAATAAGTATTTTATCGATAGGTTATTATAAATTGGCATTTTTTCATTTATTAACACATGCTTTATTTAAGGCTTTATTGTTTATATGTGCAGGGGCTATTATTCATAATATAAATAATTGTCAAGATATTCGTTTAATGGGTAGTTTGAGATTAATAATACCTTTAACTTCTTCTTGTTTTAATGTAGCTAATTTAGCATTATGCGGGATACCTTTTTTAGCTGGATTTTATTCAAAGGATTTAATTTTAGAAATAGTTTCTTTATCTTATATTAACATATTTTCTTTCTTTTTATATTTTTTTTCTACTGGGTTGACAGTTTGTTATTCATTTCGATTAGTTTATTATACTATAACTGGGGATTCAAATTTTTCTGCTTTAAATATATTAAATGATGAGGGTTGAGTTATATTAAAAAGTATAATAGGTTTATTAATTTTAAGAATTTTTGGAGGTAGAATATTAAGATGATTAATTTTTCCTAGTCCTTTAGTAATTGTTTTACCTTTTTATTTAAAATTATTAACTTTATTTGTATGTATTGTAGGAGGATTAATAGGTTACTTAATTTCAAATGTTTCCTTGTTTTTTTTTAATAAGGCTTTAGATAATTATAATTCATCTTATTTTTTAGGATCAATGTGATTTATGCCTTATATTTCTACTTATGGAATTATAAATTATTCTTTAATTGTTGGTAAATTAGTTGTTAAGTCTTTTGATCAGGGTTGATCTGAATATTTTGGAGGACAACAATTATATTATAATTTAATAAAAAATTCTCAATTAAATCAGGTATTACAAAATAATAATTTAAAGATTTATTTATTAAGTTTTATTCTTTGAATTATAGTTATATATATATATATAATTTGTTTTTATTCAAATAGCTTATAGTTAGAGTATGACACTGAAGATGTTAGGGAGATAAACTTATCTTTGAATAAGTTTAGTGAATTTATTTTAGTAATTTATAAAAAAAATTTTTTTAATTTTACAATGAAAATGTAATGTTTTAATTAAACTATATAAATTAAAGAAGTATAAATGGAATTTAACCATTAAAAGATAAAAGTTAGCAGCTTTTTCTTGAACATCATACTTCTTTAATTGGAGTATGAATCTCAATTCTATCATTAACAGTGATAAGCCTCTTTTTGGCTTCAATTAAAGAATAAGGGTAAATTATACCTAAGATTAGGTCGAAACTAATTGCAATGTATCGCTTCATATTCAAGGTAGATTGAATAATCAATACTTTTTGAATGCAAATCAAATGTTATAGTTAACTACAACCCTTTTAATTAGATCAGTTTAATATTCCTTGATTTCATTCATGATAAAGACCAATAAGTAAAATTAAGATAAAAATAATTGATGTAGTTGTTCATATGAAAAGATTTGAGAATTTAATAATACAAATGATTGGTAAAATTAATGCAATTTCTACATCAAAAATTAAAAAAATAATTGTAATTAAAAAGAATCGAAGAGAAAAAGGTAAACGAGAAGAAGATTTTGGATCAAATCCACATTCAAATGGAGAAGATTTTTCTCGATCAACTAATGTTTTTTTTGATAAAATAGATGCTAATAGTATTACTACTACAGAAATTGTTAAAATAATTAAACTTATTGTTAAGATTGATAAAATTATCTATACTATTAATAATAGACCATATGATTGGAAGTCAAATATACTTTTTATACTATATAGATAATTAATTAACCTCCTCATCAGTAAATTGATACATAAAGGAATAATCATACAATATCAACAAAGTGTCAGTATCAGGCAGCAGCTTCAAATCCAAAGTGGTGGTTTTTTGAAAAATGATTATTTAAATGTCGGATTAAACAGATTAATAAAAATGTAGTTCCAATTAATACGTGAATTCCATGGAATCCTGTTGCTATAAAAAATGTTGAACCATAAACTGAATCAGCAATAGTAAAAGGTGCTTCAATATATTCGTATGCTTGAAGAATGGTAAAATAAATTCCTAAAGTAACTGTGAAGAATAAACTTTGTGCAGCTTGAGAATGATTTCCTTCCATTAATCTATGATGAGCTCAAGTTACGGTAATTCCTGAAGTTAATAAAATTACTGTATTTAATAGAGGAATTTGAAATGGATTAAATGGAATAATTCCTATAGGTGGTCAAATTGCTCCTAATTCAATAGATGGGGATAGGCTACTATGGAAAAAAGCTCAGAAAAAAGAAACGAAAAATAAAACTTCTGATAAAATAAATAAAATTATTCCTCATCGTAATCCAGTTGTAACAGCTTCAGTGTGAAGTCCTTGAAAAGTACCTTCACGAGAAATATCTCGTCATCATTGATAAACAGTTAAAATAGTAATAATATTTCCTAGAAGGAATAAAGATATATTATATTGGTGAAATCATTTTACTATCCCAGCAACAGTTGTTATTGCTCCAATTGAAGCAGTTAAAGGTCAAGGTCTATAATCTACTAAATGAAATGGGTGGTTTGAGTGAGTTGACATTAATTTACTTCTCTAGAATAAAGAGTAGAAAGAACAGCAAATACATATGATTGAATTATTGCAACTGCCGATTCTAAAATTAATAAGGCAATTTGGGTAATGATTAATACTCTTAGGAGAATGGTAGATATAGAAGGACCTGTATTTCCTAAAAGAGTAAGTAATAAATGTCCTGCAATTATATTAGCTGTTAATCGTACTGCTAAAGTTCCAGGTCGAATAATATTTCTAATTGTTTCAATACATACTATAAATGGTATTAATACAGCAGGTGTTCCTTGAGGGACTAAATGAGCAAATATATGTTGAGTATTATTAATTCATCCAAATAATATAAAACTTAATCATAAAGGTAAAGCTAGTGTTAAAGTTAAAGTTAAATGACTTGTTCTTGTAAAAATATATGGAAATAATCCTATAAAATTATTAAATAAAATTATTGAAAATAATGAGACGAATAGAAAGGTTGAACCATTAGCTCCTATAGGTCCTAATAATGTTTTAAATTCTTTATGAAGTGTTAATAAAATATTATTTCAAAAAATATGATATCGAGATGGTAAAAGTCAATAGGCAGATGGAATTATTAAAATTCCTAAAAAAGTTCTTAATCAATTTAGTGATAAATTGAAAATACTTGAAGAAGGATCGAATACTGAGAATAAATTTGTTATCATTTTCAATTTAATGAATTTATAGAATGTGTTTTAATCGAAAGACTTGATTTAGGTATAGAAGAAAAAAAAGAGTAATAATTTATTATATTAAAAATTACAAATGCAACAGAAAAAATAATAAATAAACTTAATCAACCAATTGGTGCTATTTGAGGAATTAAAAAATATCAATAAATTGATAATTTTAGTTTGACAAACTAATGTTATTTATTTAACTAATTTTTTCATTAGAAGTAAGTGCTAATTTACTATAAAGTGGTTTAAGAGACCAGTACTTGCTTTCAGTCATCTAATGAAGAGTTTATATTATTAGAAATTCATTTGATAAAATAATTTACAGGAATTCTTTCAATTACGATTGGTATAAAACTGTGATTAGCTCCACAAATTTCTGAACATTGACCGTAAAATAAGCCTGGTCGGTTAATTAGAAAATTAGTTTGATTTAGTCGTCCAGGAGTTCCATCAACCTTTACTCCTAAAGCAGGAACTGTTCAAGAGTGAATTACATCAGCAGCTGTTACTAAAATTCGAATTTGGGAATTTATTGGCAGTACTACTCGATTATCTACGTCTAATAATCGGAATCTGTCTAAAGATAATTCATTAGTAGGGATCATATATGAGTCAAATTCAATATTATTAAAATCTGAATATTCATAACTTCAATATCATTGATGACCAATAGTTTTTAAAGTAATAGATGGTTCATTAATTTCATCAAGTAAATATAAAAGGCGAAGAGAAGGGAAGGCAATAAATAAAAGAATAATTGCTGGTAAAATAGTTCAAATAATTTCAATAGTTTGTCCGTGTAAAAGATATCGATTTACATATTTGTTAAATAATAATATAATTATTAAGTAACCTACTAAAACAGTAATTATAACTAAAATTAATAAAGTATGATCATGAAAAAAAATTAATTGTTCTATTAATGGGGAAGAACTATCTTGTAGACCTAAATTTGCTCATGTTGACATTAGTTATTCTAATAAAAGTAAAATACTTTATATATGGAGCTTAAATCCATTGCACTAATCTGCCACATTAGAAATTAGTTAATAATGGCAATTCAGAATAACTATGTTCAGCAGGTGGAGTATTTTGAAGTCATTCAATAGATGAATTTAGTTGAACAGGGAATATAACTTGTCGTTGTGATGCTAAACTTTCTCAAATAATAAAAAAGAAAAATAAAATTCCTAATAAAGAAATTGTTGATCCAATAGTTGAGATTACATTTCAAGCTGTATAAGCATCTGGGTAATCAGAATATCGTCGAGGTATACCTGCAAGACCTAAGAAATGTTGTGGAAAGAAAGTTAAATTTACTCCTGTAAATATAATAGTAAATTGACTTTTTAATATTTTAGTGTTTAATGTTAATCCTGTAAATAGAGGATATCAATGAACAAATCCAGCTATAATAGCAAATACAGCTCCTATAGAAAGAACGTAATGAAAATGAGCTACTACATAATATGTATCGTGTAAAATAATATCAATAGATGAATTAGCTAAAACGACTCCAGTTAATCCTCCTACTGTAAATAAGAATACAAATCCTAAAGCTCATAAGGTAGCTGGGGAATAATTTAATTGAGTTCCATAAAGAGTAGCAAGTCAACTAAAAATTTTAATTCCTGTTGGAACAGCAATAATTATTGTTGCTGATGTGAAATAAGCTCGTGTATCTACGTCTATTCCTACTGTAAACATATGGTGAGCTCATACAATAAATCCTAAAAGCCCAATTGCTAATATTGCATAAATTATTCCTAATGATCCGAATGTTTCCTTTTTACCTGATTCTTGACTAATAATATGAGAAATTATTCCAAATCCAGGTAAAATTAAAATATATACTTCTGGATGACCAAAAAATCAGAATAAATGTTGGTAAAGAATAGGATCTCCTCCTCCTGCAGGATCAAAGAATGAAGTATTAATATTTCGATCAGTTAATAATATAGTAATTGCTCCGGCAAGAACAGGTAAAGAAAGTAATAAAAGTAGAGCTGTAATTACTACTGATCACACAAATAAAGGTATTCGGTCAAATGTAATACCTGTTGATCGTATATTAATAACTGTAGTAATAAAATTTACTGCTCCTAAAATTGAAGAAATTCCAGCTAAATGAAGAGAGAAAATAGCTAAATCGACAGAAGCTCCTCCATGAGCAATATTAGAAGATAAGGGAGGGTAGACAGTTCATCCTGTTCCAGCTCCATTTTCTACTATACTACTTACTAGAAGAAGAGTTAGTGCTGGGGGTAAAAGTCAAAAACTTATATTGTTCATTCGTGGGAATGCTATATCTGGAGCTCCTAACATAATTGGTACTAATCAGTTTCCAAATCCTCCAATTATAATTGGTATTACCATAAAAAAAATTATAATAAAAGCATGAGCTGTAACAATTACATTATAAATTTGATCGTCTCCAATTAATGCACCAGGGTGACCTAATTCTGCTCGAATAAGAATTCTTAATGAAGTTCCTACTATACCTGCTCAAGCCCCGAAAATAAAGTATAAAGTTCCAATATCTTTATGATTAGTAGAGAATAACCATTGTTGCGATTAAATGGCTGAAATTTAGGCAATAGACTGTAAATCTATTTATGAGAGTTATTCTCTTTAATCATAAATAATTGGCTTTATAGTCAATAATGACATTAGACTGCAATTCTAAAGGAGTAAATACTTACTAAGGCTTAAAAGATTATTCTTATATTTATAGCTTTGAAGGCTATTAGTTTATTTAACTTAAAGCCTTAAAGCAAGAAATATAAAGAAAACATTAAAAATAATCCTATAGAAGAAAAAAAAGAGTATATCATAAAAATTCTTAAATAAGTTGAATTATATGAAGAATTGATTATTCAATTATTTTCATGATAATTAAGTATAAATGCTCTATAAGATAGGCGTATATAAAAATATAAAGTAATTAGTGTTATTAAGACTATAAAAGTTAATAAAAATAATTGATTATTTATTGTTAATGATTGAATTACTAGTCATTTTGGTAAGAATCCTAAAAATGGGGGGAGTCCTCCTAATGATAGTAAATTAAAAAATAGAAAAAATTTTATTGTTTTTGAATGAAAAGATAATGTAAATAATTGATTTATATGAGATGTTTTAAATATATTAAATATAAAAATTATTGTAAAAGTTAAAAATGTGTAAAACATAAAGTAAGTTATTCACATTAAATTTCTATCATATATTGCAGCCAATATTCATCCTAAATGATTAATTGAAGAATAAGCTATTAGTTTTCGTAGAGAAGTTTGATTTAAACCCCCTAAAGCACCAATTAATCTAGATAGAATAATTCTGATAATAATTAAAGGTTTAAAAATAATATATGAAATTAATATTAAAGGGGCAATTTTTTGTCACGTTATTAAAATTAATGCATTTAATCAAGAAAGACCCTCTATTACATTAGGGAATCAAAAATGAAAGGGAGCAGAACCTCTTTTTAATAATAAAGAAGAAAAAATTATTATTTCTATTAAAAAATTAGAATTAATTTTATTTGCATTCAATAAGAATAAAATTGTAGCAAATAAGAACACTGAAGAAGCTAATGCTTGTGTTAGGAAATACTTTAGTGAGGCTTCTGTTGATATCAATTTATTATCTCTTATTAGGGGAATAAAAGATAATAAATTAATTTCTAAACCCATTCAAGCTCCTAGTCAAGAATTAGCTGAAATAGAAATTAGTGTTCCTATTATTAAAATTATGAAGAATATAATTTTTGATGAATTATTAAAAATTAAAAAGAAAAGGATTAGAACCTTTATAAATGGGGTATGAGCCCAGTAGCTTAATTAGCTTATCTTTTTATATTTTGGTGTATGACGCACAAAAGTTTTTGATACTTTTAGAAATAGTTTAATTCTATTAAATATAATGAATGTAATATTAATTACATGATTTACCCTATCAAGGTAATCCTTTTATCAGGCAATTCATT